ACGAATTTTGTAGTCCTACGATTTCGTGGACTAATAATAATAAGTTCATAAAATAAATAAAAATTACAATTGAAACAATCGACAAAGAAATGTGAGTTAATATATGTTCTAAAGTAAAAAATATCATAAAAAATCCTAAAAAAAATAAAGATGGCCTCCAACAATGGAATGCAAATTAAGGCATTTCATTCTATATATTATAGGAGTTATTCTAGTCTTTTTTTTACTAGTATTTTTTGATAAGATGCCGCCACTCGGACTCGAACCGAGATGCTCTAGCACTGCTTCCTAAGAGCAGCGTGTCTACCGATTTCACCATAGCGGCTTGCTCGAAATCATAATAGCCCATCCATCTTCAATCGTCGAGATTGAAGGAGGCAATTCAATGCAATATCTTTAAGGAAATATTAAAAAGTATCGTTCAAATTTCTATTTGAACGTTCAATAATTATTACCTTTATTGTAGTTGGGGTAGTGTTAGTTTTAACAATGTAATGGCTTTTCATGCGTTTTAAGCTCTTATGGAATTGAAGAGTTGTAACTAGATAGTTATGTTCTTATATCCATGCCCATAACTACATTTTTTTATACCCCATTCCATTTTTATTTGTTTGATGATTTATTTCTCATTTATCTTATTTTATATTTTATTAAATTAATCCGAAATAAAAAAAAAAAAAAATAGGATTTTTTATGGATCACAATTGAATTACTCAAGAAAAGGTATTGTTGTAAATATTTGGTTGGATAGCCTGTAAAACAAAACTGATTAATTAATTTAATCCAGTTTTAATTTCTGGGATTTTCATTGTGTCTAAAATTCGTGTTAGTATTTACCAAACCAATTAAAATTAAGTATTAGTCAAAACAATTGGTGGGCTGTTTGTATAACAAAAGAACGAGTTCAAATTTCTATTCATTCAATATTTATTTCATTTCAAAAAAAAAAATAAATTTTAGAAAAATAATAGAGTTATCAAGATATTTATTCATATGGAATGTAGATTGTGCTTTATAGATAGAGATATCTTGATGGATCTTTTCAAACATAGAATAATAATAATATATATTCGATTCGGAATACAAAACCCAATAAATCTTCCTAAAAAAATGCTTTGTTTGAGAAGTGAATCGATGGGGAAAATAACAATCCCCATCCCACAAAAAAACCAATAAATAGAAAGAAAAGATGAAACTTTATTTGTATCTTGTGCCTGATTTTTTGTAGTCTTTTTCAAGTCTAGTAGACAGAAAAATTCTTATCTACATACGACAACAGAAAATTCCATCTCATATTGATAAGTTTAAATTATCTAATCGATTGGTTCATATTTATTAAGATTATTCCAAGACTTTATTACTTGTTTGTCGAACAAAAAAACTTTTAGACTTCCCGGTGGAAAGTGATTTGGCTAAAGAGAAAGCCTTTATTGATGCCCAATATGCTTTATTTTTCCAAAAATTTTTACGAATACGCTTTTTGGACATAGAAGTACGTTTTTTAGGAACCGCCATGAAAAAATGCAGAAGTTGTTCATTGTTATAGTTAAATGTGTAAGACATCTATTGTTCCAAATATAGAATTTATTACTATTACATATAATATTCGAAGAAAGAATATCTGAAGAAAGAATGATGTATACTAGCCAGTACTATCTATATATATATATCTATATATATATCGGATATCTTCATTCGGATATATATATATATACATGGGATTCAACCAAGGCTATAGAAATATAATTGCTTGACGTTGGTAATAATAAAAAAAAAGGTTTCATTTGGTACTTCCGTATATTTTCGTCATGTTACATTTCATCTAATTTCAAAAACGAAATCAAAAAGTTTCAGAACCCTTACCTAATTTAAGAAAACTAGACTCTAAACCCCTTTCTATATAATTGTAATTGATCAAGAAAGTATATCTAATTAATAATTAAAATTATAAAAATCGAATGAGACTAGTATCTGTTAGTGGTTAATTTGTTAATATTATTTGAAAAAAGTCCATTTTTTATTATTGCAGTTCTGTGTGAATTGAAGTGACGGGTAACAAATCAACGGATATCATATAGTTTACCATAAACATAAGTTGTTTTTTTGAAAGAAATATAAGGAACTCGAACAGTTCCACAATGAACTAGTTCACAACCCATTAATGATTCCGAATAAATTAACTAAAATAACTAATAACAACGAGGTATCTTGTTTTACGTTTTTCGAGTTAAGTTATTGGTGGATAAGGATAATATATATTGGAATCAAGTACTTCAATTTTTTTTGTATCATTTTTTACTTGTTCTATGTTTCTAAATTATTGTAATAATGAAATGTTTGAAAATATTATATTCTGTATCTTCATAAATATCTTATTTATTTGAGTCCTTTCATATCTTGATTCTTGATTTTTTTACGTTTTTTTTTACTCCTTTCGAAATCTATAAGAGCTGGTGAATCGGAAACAATTAAACAATTAAAAAAAAGTTTGATTTTTTTATGGAACATATATATCAATATGCGTGGATCATACCTTTCATTCCCCTTCCAGTTCCTATAGCAATAGGGTTGGGCCTTCTCCTTGTTCCGGCGGCAACAAAAAGTATTAGGCGCATATGGGCTTTTCCTAGTGTTTTATTACTAAGTATCGTTATGCTTTTTTCAGCCGATCTGTCTATTCAGCAAATAAACGGCAGTCCTATCTACCAATATGTATGGTCTTGGACCATCAATAATGATTTTTCCTTAGATTTCGGACACTTTATAGATCCGCTTACTTCTATTATGTTAATATTAATTACTACTGTTGGAATAATGGTTCTTATTTATAGTGACAATTATATGTCTCATGATCAAGGCTATTTGAGATTTTTTTCTTATATGAGTTTTTCTAATGCTTCCATGCTGGGATTAGTTACTAGTTCAAATTTGATACAAATTTATTTTTTTTGGGAATTGGTTGGAATGTGTTCGTATCTATTAATAGGTTTTTGGTTCACACGCCCCCTTGCAGCAAGTGCTTGTCAAAAAGCCTTTGTAACTAATCGTGTAGGGGATTTTGGTTTATTTTTAGGAATCTTAGGTCTTTATTGGATAACGGGGAGTTTTGAATTTCGGGATTTGTTCGAAATAGCCAAAAATTTGATTGATAATAATGGGGCCAATTCCTTATTTCTAACTTTGTGTGCTTCCCTATTATTTGTTGGTGCGGTTGCTAAATCTGCGCAATTCCCCCTTCACGTATGGTTACCCGATGCTATGGAGGGTCCTACTCCTATTTCGGCTCTTATACACGCTGCTACTATGGTAGCAGCGGGAATTTTTCTTATAGCTCGCCTTCTTCCTCTTTTTACAGTCATACCTTACATAATGTATATAATTTCTTTGGTAGGTATAATAACAATACTATTAGGAGCTACTTTGGCTCTTGCTCAAAGAGATATTAAAAGAAGTTTAGCCTATTCTACAATGTCTCAATTGGGTTATATTATGTTAGCTTTAGGCATGGGATCTTATCGGGCTGCTTTATTTCATTTGATCACTCATGCCTATTCGAAAGCATTATTATTTTTAGGATCTGGATCCATTATTCATTCTATGGAAACTATTGTTGGATATTCTCCGGATAAAAGCCAGAACATGGCTCTTATGGGCGGTTTAACAAAATATGTGCCAATTACAAAAACTTCATTTTTATTAGGTACACTTTCTCTTTGTGGTTTTCCACCTCTTGCTTGTTTTTGGTCCAAAGACGAAATTCTTAATGATAGTTGGTTGTATTCACCTATTTTTGCAATAATAGCTTGTTTCACAGCAGGGTTAACTGCATTTTATATGTTTCGGATGTATTTACTTACTTTTGAAGGGCATTTAAATTTTAATTTTAAAAATTACAGCGGAAAAAAAAATAATGCGTTCTATTCAATATCCATATGGGGAAAAAAAGCGATAAAAAAAAAAAAAATTTTATCAACAATGAATAATAATCAGAGGGGTTCCCTTTTTTCAAAAAAAACATATCCAATTGATGGTAATGTAAGAAATATGATACAACCCCTTATTACTATTAAAAATTTTCCCAATAAAAAAACTTCCACGTATCCTTATGAATCGGACAATACAATGTTATTGCCACTTTTTGTATTGGTCTTATTTACTTTATTTGTTGGATCCATAGGAATTCCTTTTGATCAAGGAAGAATATATTTGGACATATTATCAAAATGGTTAACTCCGTCGATAAACTTGCTACATTCAAATTCTAACAATTTTTTTGATTGGTATGAATTTGTGCGAAATGCAATTTTTTCAGTCAGTATAGCTTATTTCGGAATATTTATAGCGTCTCTTTTATATGGGCCCGCTTTTTCATATTTTCAGAATTTGAACTTAATCAATTTTTTTGTTAAAACGGGTCCTAGAAGACTTGTCTGGGACAAAATAATAAATGTAATATATAATTGGTCATATAATCGAGGTTACATAGACATTTTTTATGAAATAACTTTCACTAGGTGTATAAGAGGATTAGCCGAACTAACTCAATTTTTTGATAAACAAGTAATTGATGGAATTACGAATGGTATTGGTGTTACAAGTTTTTTTGTAGCAGAAATTATTAAATATCTAGGTGGGGGGCGTATCTCCTCTTATCTCTTCTTTTTTTTAGTTTATGTATCAATTTTTTTATTAATTTACTACTTTTACTTTCTTTTTTAAGAATAAAATATTAATAATAATATTTTACTTTCTTTTTTAAGAATAAAATATTAATAATAATAAAAATAATTAATAATAAAAATAATTGATTTTTAGAGGTTTTTTTCTTTTTTTATTAAAAACTTCAACTTCCAATTTTCTTGATTTCCATCAAGATAAGAATTTTCATAAACTGGGCTATTTTTATAGTATGTCTCTTTAAAGTGAAAGTTGAATTCATCCTTTGTTTTTTCCTTTCCATTCAAATTCACTTGGATCTCTTCCGTTTCATCTATTTTGTC